TTGTAGTTTAGGGGTGCGCAGGTTTGGAACCCTATACAAGAGGCTAGCGTGCAATGGCTTTCTCTGATGGGGGCTCGCTTCTTCAAGCGGAGCTTGCTGCTTTTCATTTTTATAGGAGTAGGTAGGTGCTTGCTGCTCGCTTGCTGTCTACTAAACGAGCCTTCACTGCCCGCCCGGCCCCTATCTTTAATCTTAAGTAAAGTGAAGTCAAATCAATGAAGTGAACAGCCCAACCTCTTTGTTTTTTGCTTTGCCGGGAAGCTTCTACTTGTTGAAGCAAAGCTTCCCCAAAAAACAATAAATAGACTTGCTACTATAGTTATAGTATAGGAAAAAGCTTCTCTTTGATAGCGGTCATAGGGGGGTTCAGAAAGGATCTGATCGTAGATAGAGACAACAACCAGTGCGGGGGTAGGGGCGGATGTAGCCAAGTGGATCAAGGCAGTGGATTGTGAATCCACCATGCGCGGGTTCAATTCCCGTCGTTCGCCCATCAATAAATGGACCATTTGTTACGCCTAGAAAGAATTTTTTCTGCAAGTCATCTCGAGGCTTTCAAACGCATCCAAGCCCGATTGAAACATAGAAACCATAGATTCGCGTCGCCTACTTGCGTCAGGCTAAAGCCCCCTTGCTTGCGGGTCAGGAAAAGACTTTCACCTCACCATCTCACTCTGAATCCGCAGAAGAGTATACCATATCGAACGAAGAAAAAGCAGATAGAAGAAATAGAAGCAAAGAAATAACAATAACCAAAGGTGGTGAAGGGGTATAGGGTTTTTAGGTTTGTTTCGAATTCGAATAGGTTTGCATCAAGGTACGTTTTCCCAAATGTTGATGGCTTGGAGTTCCCCATCTTTGAAGAGAAGGAGAGGTATGGGGATATAGTATATATAGAGTATAGTCCCTACCGTACGGTGCCCGAACACGATTTCTATCTTTCTACCGGGGACCTCTCTTTCTTTTTGAATTTCATCCACAGAACGAACCAAGAACTGATAGAATTGTTGATGCGGAAAGAAGAGTGGAATTAATGATTTGAAAAAGAGGGCTAGGTCTAGCCAAGGATTGAGTCCTTTTTCTTTTGGATCTGCTACTCGACCCGTATTCTGTTACAGGTTTGCCTAGCGCTTCCATCGAAAGCTTATACCTGTTGACTTTGAAGAAAATTGCCATCCTCCTTTTAAATTAAAGCATCCCGTTCTTCGATTTCTGATTCATATGCATCTCAAGCCTTAGAGGAAGGGCCAAGCAAGGGTTAACGTTGTGTAGTCGGGAATAGAGTTGCCGGTAACCTTTGGCTAATAGCTAGCCTAAGACAAGAGGCAATAAAGCAGAGCTAGCGAAGGGAGACCAAAAGCAGGAGCTTTTTAAGCGCGCTCTGAAACAAAGGAGGCAGATACGTGAATGAAGTGAGATCTTGGAACAAGGGCAGTGGTTGGGTCTAGGAGAAAATGGAAGGAAAGTGGCTTGGGAATGAAACAACATAGGCAGTCCCTCATGAGTGCGGCACGCATCATTGCCTTTCGCAGCAGTGCCTGACCGGTCCTTTCTCCTCTACAGGAAAAAGGGGTTTTGACCGCCAGGAGCCGGCTGTTGATAGCGAAGGACGAGCGTGATGCGATCCAGTCTCGATGTGCGGCAACTCCTGAAGGAGAGCTAGGCAGGACGATCTCCCGTGGCTCTAGATTAATGTGGTACGGCTAGGGGTGGACGCAAGTGTGAGGTACTGCATTGGCATTCTAAGCAGCGTTCCCCGGTAGCTGAGGAAGCCCCTTCTACGTTCTCAATGCCCGCGTCGACCCTATCGTCGCGTAAGGTGAGTTGACCGTCCATTGACAGAAGTTCATAGGCTTTTTAAGGAGGGATAACTAAACAACGGTCATCGGCGATGTGACATGATCCCTCAGTTCTCTTGGCCCCGGCCGAGATTTAAAGCCTATCGCTCGACCACCAATGTCTTACACTGCATGGCCAGCGGCTTTAGCTTCTGCTACTGACAATGACTACAGCTCTGACGACTGCCCTTTTTTTGTTTTTGGCACCATCCCAGGTCTCATTCCTGGGGTTGTAGAGATTTCCGTCTCTACAGACGTTGGTTCCGAGCACATCGTGTTGGGATCAATGTTGGTGTCGCATGAAGCACTGTCACCGGTTGTGTTGTGGTGTTGATCAGTATAGTGATGACACTGCCGCATGATATGGTGGCAACAATCTTCACATCATCTCTGTCCTATATCAGTAAAGCTAACCACTTTACTGGTATATTTCATAGATGATGACCTGGTTGGAGCCCAGGCGCCCCCCCATGAGACAAATTCGTTTTGTCCATTAAGGAGAGCGGAAGCATAACTGTCTTTCTCGAACCAACGATTATTAATAAGGCGACCATGAATGATCTTTTCAATGTTGTTGAGAAAGTGTCAGGTGCTTCCTGGCGGAGTCTGTTTGAACAGACTCGGAGGTTAATGGGACTTCTAATGAAGGTTCCATTAATTTCCTCTGCTTCCATTACCAGGGAAGTCGGCCTTGCGGCTGTACACTTCATGCGGAATGTGATACGGTTATACCGACGTTCTGGCCTTTGTTTTACTGCACTTTACTTGAAGCAGTGTTCTGTATCTCTTCAGCGTTATTACGCTGGGAGCTACGATCCAAAGGCAAAACTCTCGGTTCCCGTATCCCTGACTAGGTGTGGTATACCCCGTCTGATTCCCCCTGTCCTGAGATCCCATCTCAGGCGTCGGGACTCACACGGTGATATGCTGGTTCGACTTTATCTATCTTGGTTTGGTCTGGCCAAGATGATCTGTGTTGCTCCGAAGATTACAAAAGCAACCTGGTCATCTTTGGTTACACCTCATCCAGATATTGATTCAGTCAAGGAGATCCTTGGAGAGATTAAAACCTCTTTTAGGGTTCTCCAGCCATTATATCTACCATACCTCCGTGACATTCCTTTGGTTAAGGGGATGTCATGGGATCCAACGTGGAAATCAACCCCAATCCTCGACAGTTTCCTTCGCAAAGAATATGGTTATTCTGTGGATGGAACTGTTGATGATTGTTGCCGCCGTAATTCCCGGTTTCAGAACATTTTTGTTAATCTGAAACACGAAATTGCTGCGTTTATCTATAAGGTGAATAAAATTCATTCCTTTATAGATGGGTTCTTTTCACCAGGTATTCTCTGGTATCCTCGGGTGTTATATCCCTTGGACTATACACAGAATACTTGGTTTGCTAATTGGGATCTAACGTACTTTGAAAAACACGTTGGACCCTATTTTGCATCCTTATTGGGTGCATATAGGGGACTCCCAATAGCTTCCGGTCGGATCAGTCAAGTGATCGAAGGGGGTGGTAAAAGGAGACTGTTTGCCATATGTAATTATGTCCAACAGCGTCTCCTTTTCCCAGTCCATAAGTGGGCGATGTCGGTTCTATCCCGTATTCCTACAGATGGAACCTTCAACCAGGAGCGTCCATTGCATCGCTTAAAATCAAAAGGTTTAAATATACTTTTTTCCTTTGATCTTAAGTCTGCGACGGACCGTTGGCCACTGTCAGTCATGTATACTCTCCAAGAGTGTATCTGGGGGAGTACACTTGCATCTGCCATTGTCAACAGCTCCTTGGGCCTCAACACTTTCCTTGTAATGAAACCATTGACAAAGAAGTTGTATGAGGTCGCCTTTCTTGTCGGACAAGCCCTCGGGCTTTACGGCTCATGGTCACTTTTCGCACTGTCCCACCATTACATTGTATGGTTGGCAGCTTGGAGGGTACAACCAGAGCGTACTCACCCCTTCTGGGATATGCTCTCCTCGGTGATGATATAGTAATCGCCGATGAGGAGGTGGCCCTAGAATACAGGAAGATCCTTGAGCAGCTGAATGTCCAAATATCATTACCGAAATCTCTTATTTCGCGTAATGGTACGTTGGAATTCGCCAAGAGGTATTGGACTAAGTCGATGCAAGTCGATCTTTCTCCAATCTCTCTTCGGGCTCTTTGGACCGCCCGCTCATCCGTGGGACTTTGTGCAGTTGCCGAGAAGTACAACGTTACATCGACGTCTGTTCTTCTTCGGTTGGCTGGTGCAGGTTATCGCGTGAGAGCGCGTCTTCATTCTACATCATCTCGTCGATGGTGTAGATTGAAAGCTGTAGCAGGTAAGCCTTTCAGGTCAAGCCATTTTCCTCTTGAGTTTTGGATTGGTAGGGGTAACCCCCTCAACCCATACTTGAGAGCAAAGTTAATAACTTTCCTTCTGCGGGAATTGAAACCCAAAGAATTCAAGTTATTTCCTCAGGAAATGGTCTTTGACGGTGAGCGAGAGATCCTCGAGCGCACTGTTTTGTTCGGTTGGATGAAGCAGTGGCTCCGGTGGGTTTCTTGGTATTACACTGAAGCATTATCTCCAGATGTGACCATTGATCAATTGCTTAATGCACCATATTGTTCAACATCCTGGAAAAGGTCCAACTTGGATATAAATTTATTCTTGGCCTTGTCTGGAAGTTGTATGATATGTCTGCCGGTTGGACGATCAGTACAGTTCCTTCGAACTTACTTGATCCAAAGACCATTATCAAACATGATCGATGGATACTTGGTGGTTACAAAGGTACCGACTTTCTTATGGCTCCATTAGACTTACCATCTAATGGTGACAAGGAAGCAGGTATAAGAATCTAAGTGCACCTGAGCACATCGTCCTTGGAATAAAATACTGTCTCGGGAGACCGGGATGGGGGTGTATTCCAAGGCTGTTTGGTAACTGGCTGGTAACCGGTTACCAAAACACCCTCTGACGACTGCCCTACTTACTTACTTACTCACTTGCATGTCGTCTTCGGCTGGCTCTTGACATTCCAGATCTATCTTCCACTCGCGCTCTCGAGACCTGACTAGACATGAAATGAACCATCTATCCGTACTTCTTGTCTCAGCTCTTGTCTTCGACGACGAGCCCCCCCGTTGCACGGCCCTCCATGCAAGACTGTGAGATAGTCCCTGTCCGTAGCGAATCTAGCCACCAGGGCACAAAATATCTATCAGTTCAAAGTTGAAAATCTTCCATCCTTGAGATTTCTGAAACTAAGTTTCTTGCGGTAAGCACTAAAGCTTTCCTCCATGGCTTACAGGATTTCCTCCATTCTTCATCCGTGACCTCCAGAACCGGGTAAACTTCCATCATCTTTTTAAGCTCCTCAGTAATAGTGTACGAGCAAAGATCTTCCTCATTCCATATTTGCTCGTCAGCTTCCACAAGGGCTTCACATTCTTCATCAGTCTTGCCCAGGAGGGAGTCCCTGTAGGAGATAGGCTTTTTACCAGTGCTAGTACCGTTGGATTCACAATTTCCCTCAGTACTAGGTTTTCCTCTTTCATTGCTTTACTAATTGACTTTTTCCCTTCCTGCAGCTTATGTGCAAAAACCAATCAACTGACTTGTCTGCTTACAAGGTTCAAAGTACAAGGAAAAAAGAAAGCGGAGGCAAAAGCCACTATCTTATCTACATACGCTATCGATTGAGTAGCGAGTAGAGAATAAAGATTTAGCGAGAAAAGCAGCTTTCCCAGATAGAAAAAAGGAGATAAAAAAGCTCTTCAGGAAAGCCAACTCCAACTCAAAGTGTCCTTTCATTCTTTTTCACGTGCATAACCTGCCCTCTGCCGATACAAGGCACTAGCCAATGCAGCATTCTCGGAAACTTATAACAGTCTCGCTATAGCTTTATGAATGCCAGATTGATCCTAGAAGCTTTTTTTTACTTAGATTTAGGGTACACTAGATAAGCAACTCTATGTTATCCCTAGTAGGGCTTGTAAACGTCTGGGAATGGAAAAGACTTCAGGAAGGTAAACTTTTCTCCCACGGTATAGAATGGAGAAGGGCTTAATGGACTTCTTTTTGTTCTTTAGTTCGATTAGGACCTCCGAATCCCCGCATTCCTTAGCTCTTAAGCCAGTGAATGTGGAGCTCAAGAAGGTGAAGGTCCTCGATATCCAAGTCTCTTATCCTTTAATCCAGAATCTAGCAGCAGAGATGGTTAATGAAAGTAGGCCCACTGATAGAGGGCTGGCCGAAGCCTCCCATGTGATTGTGATCTATGAAGGCAGACTCAAGCAATTAATTGTCCGGTCCTCAACAATGTGAAATCAGAGCCAAGCCCGCCTTCACTTTCTTATGTGAAAGAGGTCTTTGATTTCAATTTTATGAAAATCTGCCCTTCTTTCTTCAGAATACGAATTGGGCATATCATTTGAAATGCATTCTTTCTTTTTGATCCTTGGCGCCCTTGCTTGACTTCAGGAGATATAAGAAGCCCAAGCATGAATATAGGGACAAGCAAGTTCAGTGATCCTGGGGAATGAGCCTAATTCCACTTTGCTTGAAAGAGGAAGAGTGAAGAAGGGGTAACTATCTAGAAAGACTGAGCCTTAGCATGCAGAGAAGAAGGGCTACTAGTGAAGATGCCGAGAATGGCCGGGGATTACCGGTCTTAGTTAGAATCTGTTGCAAATGCATGTGAGGGAGGGAATGATTGCAATTTAGTATTAGTAAGGGAAGGCAAGTGCCATGGCATGGAACTTCTTTTCTTCTTTGTACGAGTCTCTAAAGGCTCTGCCTTAGAAAGAAGAAGCTGCTACAGACAGAATAGGCTGCTCTCGAATGCCCCGCTACGCCCCTGTTCTCGACTCCGGTGCTATTGACTAAAGTGGTGACATATTGGATCTTGCCATTTCCAGGAGCATTGATGCCGAGAATCGTCTAGTAGGTAGTAACTGATTGCCCACAGGGGTTGTTCTCTTTGCGGGATTGGAGCTTTTAAGCCACTCTATGGCTAGCTTAGGAAAAAAATCTTATTTCTTTTTTTTTATATTAGAATAGAAAGGTGCAGTACATACTATCTAGAAAGAGAATATGAACGCGTGCTTTGAGAGGTTATGCAATCATTCCTTCTTTCGGGTGAGGAAATGGGCTTCCATTTGTAAGCACCCTTGCAGTATAGGATAAGGCCTAAACCATATCATCAATCAGTTTATGGGCTCGCTTTCAGCTCTCAACAAGTCTGTGTAAACCTTCATTCCTATCCTGCCAAACTGAGGCTGCCAGCGCATTGTATCTAACCACACTGTGGCAAATCGATACAAGTAGCTAAACAGCTTGCTATACCATACTTTTCAAAGGCATCTCCTGCCGGTTGGACGTGCTCTTTAGCTGCTAAACGGGACCAAAATGCCATACTACGACTAGTTCCAAACGCGCAGGTCGGGATAGGGAGGAAAGATTGCCCTTTGATTCGTGACTGATGCTGATGGAAGACCTTAAGGTTCAGTGCATAGCTCCAGCGGATCATCCACAAGAAAGAGTACGTAGCTCAAGCCGATCTACCCATAGAAATCCCAGCTATATAGAGAAAGATTTTTGTCAACTTTGAAGCCGGCCCTAACTTAGAAATCCAGGTAGGGCCAAAAACACGGAGTTGGGAAAAGAAGTCCAATACTGATCGTAGACCACTAGTTAACTGTACTCCTAAGGGCAAGGTGTACTTCTCTTTTGAATGGCATTGGTTGGTTGTCCTTCGCTTCGATTTCCAAGTCTTTTTATATATTAAGTAGCTGTATGCATGTACATGAGATGTTGCAAGCGGTATCTCCTCCGCTTTCATTCCACGTTAGCTATTTGATTAGTTAGTCAAAAATTTCTAGCCCAAGGGGCGTTTCGTTGCTTACTTGTTAAAGTAAGGAAAATGAGCTAAAATTAGAAGCTTTCTGAAGAGTGAGACTCTGATTCCACCTTGGAAAAGGGCTCAGTTGCTAGACCAAGCCATAAGTCAAAGGGAACCCTACTCTTTAACCAGACCGCCGCGAGCCGCAAAACTCGGTGCGATCGGGAGTGGTTACCACACGAGGACAGTATCTGGGGAGTCGGGCTTTGCTAGCTGACGATAGCTAGCACCACCGATACGGGCAACCGTAGAAAAGCGCCGCACAGAATATCAGTCGGCAATGGTCATTAGACCATACGGGTGGTAGAAGTTCTTAAGTGCAGAAAGAGAGACAGGAGATAAATCAACTGTGCCTCCCTTGACTCGGAACCTCTTAGCAAACTCAAAAGCGCGGAAATCAGGGACTTACTATATGTGAAATAGTTACTCCAAGTCTCTCCAGCGCTTGCTCATATCGAGAAGCTATCACAACGTCATCCCGGGTAGTCAATGAAGCGGGAACCAGGGTAGACCTCTTCCGCACAAATCCACACCAATAGATGGTGGGATAAGGCAAATAAAGGCCAGGAAGAGTAGTCTCCGAGAGGTTGCCCTGCAACAAAGTCGTCTATTTTATTGTAACTAACTGAGTCTTGACAGAAGGTTTGAAGCTCTTCTCGCTTTGTTGGAGTTTCCTGAGTCTCCTCTTTCCTATCGAGACCCCCATCTCCTGCACCTGCTAAGCAATCTATTTCATGTTCCACTGACAAGGCATCTCTATCTCCATTTCTTTGTTCCGATGTCTATCCAGCGGACTTCCCATATCTATATCCCTGGGATGCAATGAGCCAAATCAAAGTCTTTATTCCCCATCTCCTCGGAGGCGAAACAAGATCATGAAGATTTAAGCATATGAATAGAATCGCACTTGGGAAAGGGAAGTGAATCCCTTGAAGTTCATCCATCCGGCATTGGATGCGTCCGTACCGAAGACGAATTTCCTGGCAAAAAACGTGTTTGACTACATAGGGTCCGCCCCAATTGGGCTTGAACTTACCTCCTGTGTATTCTCATCCCATCTACTAAGCACTTCAGGTCAACGGTACCGCATACCTTAGCCCCTCTTCATCTTCCTTCGTATGGCCCACGAAAAAAGGTTCACTGAAACTGTCTCACTGTATGCGCTTGTCTGAGAACCAGCTGGCTTTGACTTGTTTTCACTCGTACTGAAAGCTCTACGGCAACATACTACTTATTCAATCCCCCTACCCTTAGACACTAGGGTTTCCAAGTTCAGTTGGACGATTGAAAGTTTAGGAAATGATAGTTATTTCTAGCTCTGAATATGACTAGCCAGCCTGGTCTTGAGTAAAGGTAAGGGAAATAAAAGGACTGCTTCCACTAGCTCGTTTGGAAATTAGAAAAGACTAGGGCTTAGCCCTTTCTTTACATGATGATGAAAGCTTACAGTATGAACCTATTTCCTCTCTCGACCTAGCCTTTTACTCTGGCTGGATTGAAAACTAACTGAATACTGTCTCACCCGCAGGCTGCCCCGTAACCCGTCTTTCAAAGAAAGAGGCCCGACAGCAAAACAAAGGCAACCCAACTATCTGCAAGGGAACCCGCAGAATGACTGCGAACTCTAACTTCAACCAGATATTCATCCTTAATACTTGCTCCAACGGACTCCTCCCTGATAAAGTATGATATAAGAAATGAATTCGGTCGAGTCACTTCCTACCTTAGCCCAACCAAGCACTAGGCTAATCCAATACCAAAAGGTTACGCAGTAGCTCGAACGATAGTCCGAGGATGGGAACTTTCTTGCTTTCTATTTTCTGAGTGGAGTCAGGTATGCAACTCGCCGGACTCGAACTGGCACTGCTCTGATCAATCCTATTGGACGAGACTGTTCAATAAGCATTTTGTTCCTACAATAGAGTTGCTTTTGTTGTCGCAGTTCGAAAGGAATCAATTCATCCTTCCTACATCTGCGGGCAAGCCGCTTCATGGAATCCTCTTTCCGGACACCCCCCAAGATCCTCTGTCCTAGGGACTACTTTCAGCTTGAAGCTCCTTGTCTCCTCACTGAAAGCGTAAGCGGAAAACCAGTTAACCCGAGTTAACCTGAAAGCGTAAGCGGCTCACCAGTTAACCCTCCCCCACCATAAAATCAAAAAAAAAAGTTTTCTTTTATCAGAATACGAATGAGATCAAAAAAGCCATCATTGGAGCAAACGATGCAATAGCTTCGGTTAGAGCAAAGCCCAAAATGGCATAACCAAATAATTGTTTTGCCAATGATGGATTTCGCGCCACGGAATGGATCAATGAGCTGAAGACGTTTCCAATACCGACTGCAGCTCCCGCTGAAGCAATTGTAGCGGCTCCGGCACCCATTGATTTTGCACCTTCTAACATCTCGAATTCCAAATTCTCGTCACGTCACGCTTTTTCATAAACTTACGATTTGATGTTCTTTCGTGTTGATTCTTCCCCTCCTTCCTTTTTTTCTTGGGCATCCCAATGTAAATGCAATGCATTCTTTTTGATCTTGTACTTGAACCAGCAAGAAAACGGATGTGCGTCGGAAGCGCACCGGCTTTCGCTAACGCTCAGTCCGTTGCTTGTTTAGTACACTTCACACCAAGCCAATCTCGAAAAGAATCAGTACACGAAACTCGATCAATCCACGAAGGTGTGGCATTTCTCCACCCTCTGCTAACATCTTCTCTTATGATATGCAATTTTTTTTTCTCCTGCAGGCGTGATCTCTTCTATTATATTAGGGGGAACTGATCCCAAACCTCAACCAGAGAACTACCATGGATTTCTCAACTTATGACATGGAAGCTGAAACTGACAACGTTCATCAATCATCTTGGAAGAGAAAAACGCATCTACCAACCATGGCAACAATCACTTCTTGTGAAAGTCTTAGGCACAAATGCTGTCCTCAATAGACCCGCGGCTTGGCTTGGAAAAGCCTTGATTTTCAGCTTGAAAGAAGGGCTAAAAATGAACATATCGAGCCTTGCAGAAGACTTTCTCCATTGCGGTAGATGAGCCTCAAAGCGGACAGTCAAGCTTCATGTGATGATTCGTGGTAATTCCCTCTTCTTCTGCTTCTCGGATCGGATGAGAATAAATAAAGGTATTTAAGAGGGAGAAATAGAGTTTTCAAGAGAATTGTTTAGCCGGTTACAGAATGAATTAAAGAACTAAAGACATTGACAATGGGGGAGGCTCGGGATTTGATTGTCTGTCCACCCGCTTAACTAATGACCGTAGCCAAAAGCGAACTTCATCCTTTGTACCTGCTTACCGTCTTTCTAACTGAGATGCCATAACTCTTCCTTCAGCATATGCGGATCTAACTAACTAGGTTGGCCGTAGACATAGGTTTTCCCGAGGCAGATCACCATCCCTAATTCAAGAGCCTGAACCTATCTGTAGTCGATCAGAGGTGAATCTATCACACAGTCTGAACGGATCGAAATCTCTTACTGAACGGCTAGAATAGGCCAAAGAAGCAAAGGAATGAGCGCCTCGCCTTTACTCTAATCTAATAAGGAACAAGCAAGGCCCTAACTACAGTTCTGAGTAACTCCTTGTCTCATTGATCCGAAAAGGCATAAGTCCCACGTGTACTAAACCCTTTTATTATTCTATCTTATTCCGCTAGAATGAATCCAAATCTGAACTCGGAACTAAGCGATTGGCAGCTACTTTTTATTCTATTGAAGAATGTAGAACTAGGAATAAAATAAGAATAGGGATCCACGTCGAGCCATCCTTCTCAGTCTCGCAGCATCAATTGAATCGGCAGACACAAAGACGAAGACAGAGACGAGCTAAGATGTAAAGTAGTGGAATGGAAAAGGATGGTAGCCCACCCAGGAAAGCACATAGAGTAAGGTTGGCTCTATGCAAGAGAGGAAAACCGCATGGACATGGCTTTCCTTTTGGATAGATCGTCAAGCAATTTACCCATATAGCTATTATCGCGAGGGTGAAATCCAATCCATTACATCGGGATTGAAACTTGAGAACCTCGAGAACCAAAGATAGAGGAAGATATAAGCAATATAACGGATTGGAATATGAATAGGAACAGCCTTCAGAGAGAAGAGAGAAGGCCAGGCCGAAACGATATTGCCATTCCTCGATTAGGGCTCGAAGGGGAAAGGAGTGAAATAAAATAAATAGGATAGGCGAAACCTTGGAAGAAATCCAACCTCATAAAATAAACCGATAGAGCAGTAACCGGCTAAGCGCTTTGAGTTGAGTGATAGTAGGGCGTGCTAATCCCCGACCTAGGGAAGTGTCAACAAAGGGGGAAGTCTTCTCTTTCGGAGAAGGAGGGGAGATCCGCCTTTCGGACCTGGAGGAAGTAGAATTCCGAATACGGGTACGAAGGGTCATCCAGAAGCGCTGGAAGGGCTGGAGGAAGGGGGCAGTCTTCCCTTTTGGAAAGATAAGGCGCATCAGAAAGGAATCCGGATATCTTGAAATAGCCAGATTCACGAGCTGAGGACTAAGTCGAAGTTGAATCTAAAGCAGAAGTTAGGGCTGGAGCCTGAGTTGGTCTTGATGTCCTAGAGTAGCGAAAGCACAAGTGAGTGAAGGGGCGCTATCCGGAACCCACGGGGACAATCTGCTTCGATTGGGCCTTGCAGGCAGACAGGCTAACTTGTGGAGACGAAATGGAATCCTATATAATTATAATATAAGTGAGAATGGCGAGTCCCGAGAGATAAACTTATCTTACCCACATGAAACAGGTCAACACAACCCATTATCAGAGACAGGCAACAGCATATAGCGAGAACGCACAACACTAGAGACATTCTGACTTTCATTACAAACTCTCATACTATCGCAGCTCTTCTGCTCGTCTAGAACAGAAGACACCAGCTTTCACTGGTGGGGAGCTGACCTTCGTCTCCCTAGTTATCGGGTTTGTTGGACTAATATCATCTACCAGACTGTTGCCTCATTGGACGTAAGAACTGACAGGCAATCCTTACGCAGAAGGGTGGAAAACCTTATCACCATCTAAATCTAAGTGTGAGAGCACTTAGACGATGCCATTGTTTTTAAAGTTTTAAACCGGGCTTGGACCATGTCTCCCGAACAATTTCAGTACATATGGCGCAAGACGATTCCACATATCGAGGTCGGAATGGGATCGGGTGTTTTCACGTCTCACCGTAGTGCCCGCGGTTTGTCTTGATTTCCGATTGATGAACAAGAAGGTATTACTTGCTTACTTGTTAGAGTAAGGAACAAGCAACGGCAGGATAGGGGCAGCGCGAAAGCCGTTGCGAACAAGCAACGGACTGAGCTAGCGTCTCAAGCCCTCGAGCAGACGAAGGTTTAGTGATCACTTACGCAATTCGACTGATGCTCTTTTGCGAGAGTTATGATGAGATCACTCTTTCTTTCGACAAGTGAATGCACGATCAGGTTAGACTTAATTGACTGAAAGCAGTCTAAGGTAACTTGTACCTCTCCCAGCATCCTCCTATCCCTATTCCCAAGCAATGTTCATTTCCTCTCGCTTTGCTCGAGACCTTCAATCCGGTGAAATAAGATTTTTCTGATCATTCCTGCCTTCTAGAATCATACCTGAAGTATCAGTTCGGAGATAGTCTCGCTCCGGAGCGAGACAAAGGCCTTCTATTTACGAACTTCATTCATTCTTTCTTCCCACCCTTACTACACTCTTCTTTATCTGATTATTGGTCCCCTAAAGTTAGAAAGCAGGTTAGACTGCAATCTATGCCGCCTATAGATGCCTGTAAACAATTCCCTCATTAAGATCTAATATTCCGGATAGGAATGATTTAGCTCGACAGATATAAGGAGAGGTAAGGTCGGCTTGGCGTTGCGTAAATCAGATATCTTGTCCCAGGCTACTTTCTTCCCTTCTTCGTAGGGTACGCTCCCAAGAAGATCAGGTGAGCCCGAAGACCGAATCAATGTAACTTACACTTTTCTTTTCTTTGAATTGAGGCTGTTATAGAGGCAAAGGCTTTTGCAATTCCAGAGGGCTCTCCCTGCTGGCTCAATGTATGCTATAGCTCCAGAAAGTGTGAGTTTGGCCTCAGGATAGAGAGAAAGCTGTGAGTTCTCGTTGTCCTTCGACCCCCCTTTGGCCACGTCTACCATTTCATTAAGTCAGTTCGGTAGCTAGGTCAAGACCCAGCCGTCACATCAAGATCGTAAAATGACGTATATGATAGAGTGGAACCAACGGCTTATGAGCTCACGCTTTGAGAGTTGCTGTAGCCTACCTAAGCTCAGCTTTATTCAGTTCAATACATTGCGCGCACGGTTCTCGTTATTGGACTTTGCTTTTTGGTTTGCTCCTCTCATGTGTTTGAGTGGCTACTCTCCGGGCTGCTTATGGGCCCCATATGTTAGGTACGCATTCGATTCTTTCAATCGTGAGATTACTCATCTCAGTTTGGAGTTCTTTGAATCGCGTATTGGTCCGTATCTGCCACATCCGTCGCAGATGCAGATCCCTGCTAACACGGGACGTCTTTGTGCAACGTGTTCGGGAGACGGGAAGTGTCGCTTGTTTGGTGTAGGAAACTACATAAACCAGCGATTGTTGTACCCTATGCATCAGTGGCTCGCTTCTGTGTTGTCGTCCATTCCTATGGATGGTACGTTCAACCAGACCGCGCCACTTGATCGCTTGAGGGGGATAGACGGTACTGTCTACTCATTAGATCTGAAGTCTGCCACAGATAGGTGGCCGCTTCTGCTTCTGTTTGAGTTAGTGCAGTGCCTCTTTGATCGGTCATTTGCCTCTTCGGTGGTCAATTCCACCCTAGGGACGAATGTTTTTGACATAGCATTTGTGAGGAAACACCGTAACATCTGCTTTGTTACCGGTCAGCCCCTCGGGTATTACTCCTCGTGGCCTCTCTTTGCGTTATCTCACCATGTACTGGTGTGGTACGCAGCAGAACAGTGCTACCCTGGTCAAGTGTTTAGGCGCTATGCCATCTTAGGCGATGATATCGTTATCGCGGACGACCGCGTAGCCATGACATACTCAGCTTTATTAGAGAGGCTGGGTGTGTCTATATCACTTCCGAAGTCTTTGACTTCGAAAGAGGGTGCCTGTGAGTTTGCGAAGCGTTTCAGGTTGAAACGGATGACAGTTGATGTCTCTCCGCTTTCGATTAGGAAACTTGCTTCAGTTTGAAACCCGCTAGGATGGTACAACTTTATGTTGTCCACCCCAGTCCAATTATGTCTTTTGACGCAATTGCGATTAGCTGGTTTTGGATTTAAAGCATCCTCACGGCCCCTGACGGCGTCTAACCATGGAAAACGGTGTCGACGCCTTCTGATTATGCGGTACTATGGTATGTTGCCATGTACCCTGTGGCTTGCGGTTGCTGTGGGTTACGTGCCTCGTCCAGAGGTGCTAGGTCGGGTGATTGATAGACTGAGGGAACATTTTGTTCCCAAAGATCCTATCACTCCGCCGGATGTCGTCTTTCCGTATCCTGGTATGCGGGACTTTCTTGAATGGTCCCTCTATCAGGGTTGGATGCGGCAATACCTAGCGTACCTGCAGTGGTATTGCGCTGTCGCGCTTGACCCGTGTGTCAGCGTGGATAAAAGTACACCTAATAGGCTTTATAGCTTCTCCGCACCTTGCTTCTTTGCCGTTGGAGTTGACCCTGGTTCGGTTCTCGATGCTCGTTGTCTAGGATTTCTACGGACCACTATCCAAGGACCGAACTCTTCCCCCATCGGTACTTCCATTGGCCTTCCGTTCTTTGCAGCAGGATGAATTCACGGTGGTTTATCTTGTGGCGGTGGTGCCGGATTTGCTGTCTGCGTTACATTAATGGGACAGACGTCTGTTTTATGCCCGTACCTCCCACATTTGAAACAAATGAGACCCAGTCCTTCATACTCCACCCGAAATGCTCTCCTTCTGAGAACAACTCTCGACCTTAGCTTCCTGCTCAGGTCAACCTCCACACATATACGAGCATACCTCCCGCGATCCACCATCATATCTTCTCCCTGTTGCTGAGGCAGAGAGTTTTTATCCACTTTCAACCTTTTCCCTATGATATTACCGATCTTGACCAGGTTCTCCTCGTCATAGAAATGGAAAGGTAAATTAGGCACACGAACCCATATAGCAAGTTTTCTAACAGAATAGCTATAGGGATTCAGGTTTGGACTCCATCTCCGCACCACCAGGTAATGGCCTTTTTTAACCCACGGACCCTCGCTTAACACCTTCTGGTAGCAACCTTATCTTTGAACTTCACCAGGAAATGGTTCTTTTCCATGTCCGCCATACTGAAGTCGGAAAAAGCCCAAGCATGGGTCAATCTTTCTCTCATCAATCTGAAGTTCAGGCGTCTTCCTAATAATGTGACCACCAAAGCATGTTGCCATGGTCTACAGAGCTTTTTCCATTCATCGTCAGTGATGTCAAGACGCTAAATGCATTGTTGCAGTCGATGCTATTTCGTTCAAAGATCCTATCTTCTCTTCTTACTAGACCGCTGTTACGAAAGATGATTCTATGCCATCATCAGTTGGCATTTGTCGCTTTCAAGTCATACAGTCAAGGCAGACCCCTTACAGTCTTAGGTATTGTGTTGATAAAAACCTTTGTGCGGAGGGTTTAACTCCCCCCAGGGGCTAAAAGCAGTTAAGTTAGTAGTTCTTACTTGCCTACGTTACGGGTTCGTTCCGCTTGGGTGCCTTCAATAAGTAATCTTTCCTCTGGCCTGACTGCCTGAGTGACCAAAAGGTCACGAGACACGGTCGAATCGAATTGGCCTGTGCCTTTCCAGCTTATAGTTCTAGAAGAATAGAGCAGTATTCTTAGCTTTCTGCTATCGCCCATGAACGAACTCGACGACAAAGCTTTGCGGACAAAGGCTAGTCACCTCAAGTCCAAGTCTTAGTATGCGCAGTCTCTCTTAGTTATTCTTATGGGCTTCTCCTCTCTTGCCTTAGTAAGTTAGCTATTCAGTCTGATTAGATATGTCACACATTGAGCAATAGGAAGAGGAAGTGAGAAGCTAAGCAGATCGCTTACAGGCCTTTATCCACAGGAGCATCATCAATCTTAGGGGTCACCGTCTGCAGAATCAACAGAATCGATTGAACCCAACTGACTCAACATCTTCTGGGTCTACTAGTTCCGGACCTGGAGCTGCTCGTGCTAAAGATATGCTGACCATGTTGCGATCTGCAGAGCCGAATTCTGTTCAGATTCGGAGTTTAGTGATCGGAACGGGATGAGAAAGAAGGCAATTCGGTTCTCAGCAGTGGATTCAGTAGAAGTGGATTCGGTTGATGAAAGTGTTGGGACTAAAAAAAGAGATTCCACTAATAAAGCAGAAGTGGTCCACCATTTCACCGGCACAACCTACCTATGCACCAGCACCACAAATGGAAGAGCCTGTAGTAGATCCAGCATTAGCAGCAGCACCAGCTGAGATACCAATAGCAAAGGCGGAGTCGGTAGCTAGAGAGCTAGGTAAGGCAATTCCTTTTTGGTAAAAAAAAAGTGATATAGATTGAATCTTATGAGAACGATACATCATATCGAAAGCCGTACGTTGGTACCATAATACTCGACAACTCTTGCTTGCAGTAGAAAAGTATATATTATGGAAAATACTGTATTTTGGATTATAATACAACTTCTACCTCTTCTTATAGTTAGTGCTCCATCCTATAAGTCACTGAACTCACTACTCTAGCACAAGTAC